TATTAAATATTAAAAATTTAAATATAAAATATATTAAATATAAAATATAAAAATAAAAAAAAAATATAAATAATTAAATTTATATATTTAAAATTTAAATTTTATATATTTAAATAATTTAAATATAAAAAATATAAAATATAAAAAATAATATATAATAAAATAAAAAATAAAAAAAAAATATATAAATTATAAAATTATAAAAAATCATATAATTATATATTATATATAATATAATTTATAAATTTATAATATAATTATAAATTTATAATATAATTATAATATAATTATAAATAATTATAATATATAATATATATATATATAATATATATATATATATATAAATTATATATATATAAATTATATAAATTATATATATAAATTATATATATATATATATAAATATATAAAATATATAAATTATAAATATATAAATTATAATTAAATTCTAATTATTTAAATAAATTATTAAATAAATTATAATTATTTAAATATTATTATTTAAATATTATTTAAATAAAAATATTTAAATAAAAATATAAAAATATATAAAATATATATTTAAATATTTTTTAAATATTTGAATATATAAATATAAAATATATATTTAAATATTTAAATATATTAAATATATAAATATAAAATAAATAAATATAATAAATATAAAATAAATATAATTATAATATATAAATTAATTAAATTAATTATAAATTATAATATATAAATATATAAATTATAAATATATAAATTATAAAATTATAATATAAATTAATTATAATATAAATTAAATTAAATATAATATAAAAAATTTAATATATAATATAATTAATATATAATATAAATTAAATTAAATTTAATATATAATATAATTAATATATAATATAAATTAAATTAAATATTAAATTATTAAATATATTTAAATATATTTAAAATATATTAATATATATTAAATATATATTAAATAATATATATAATATATTATATAATATATTAATATATATTAAATAATATATATATTAAATAATAATAAATAATAAAAATAATAAATAATAAAATATAAATAATAATAAAATAAAAATATTAAATATTATAAATATTAAATATATAATTAAATATAATTAAATATATAAAATTAAATATATAAATATATTAAATAATAATATTAAATAATAAATAATATTAAAATAATAAATAATATTAATATAAATAATATTAATATATAATAATATATAATATATATTAATATATAATATTATAATTATTATAATATATAATATATATAATTATATATAATTATATATAATAAATAATAATATATATAATAAATAATATATAATATTATATATAATATATAATAAATAATAATATATATAATAATATATATAATATATAATAAATAATATATAATAAATTATATATATAATTTATAATTATATATAATAAATATAATAAATAATAATATAAATATATAATAAATAAATATATAATAAATATATAATAAATAATAATATAAAAAAATAATATAAAAAATAATAAAAATATAAAAAATAATAAAAATTATTATAAATTATAAAATTTTAATATATATTTTTAATATTTTAATATATATTAATATATAATATAAATTAAATATTAAATAATTAAATTAAAATTAAATATAAAATAAATATAAAAAAATATAAAAAATATAAAATCTAATTATAAAATTATAATTATAAATTAAATAAATTAAATATATTTAAATATATATATATTAAATATATAAATATAATTAAATATATAAATATAATTAAATATAATATTAATATATTAATATAAAATATAATTTATATATTTATATAATTTAAAATATAATTTATATAATTTATTAAAATATAATTTATATAATTTAAAAAAATTAAAAAAATTAAATATAAATATAATTAAATAAAAAATTAAATATAAATATTAAATAAAAAATTAAATAATTAAATATTAAATAAATTAAATATTAAATATTAAATTAAAATTAAATATTAAATATAAATATAATTAAATATAAATTAAATATAATTAATATATAAATATAATATAATATTAATATATTAATATATAATATATTAATATAATATAATAAATATAATTAAATATAATATTAATATATTAATATAATATATAATATTAATATATAATATAAATAATAATATAATATAAATAATAATTATAAATTATAAAATTATAAAAATTATAAATAATAATATTATTAATATAATAATATATATAATATAAAATAATATAAAATAATATAATATATAATATAATATAAAATATAATTATAATTAAATAAAATATAATTTATAATTAAATAAAATATAATTAAATAAAATATAATTATATAATTATAATTAAAAATAAAAAAAATAAATATAAATAAATATAAAAATATATAAAATATAAAATAAATATAAAAATATAAAATAAATATAAATATAAATAAATATAAATAATAAATATAAATAATAATAAATATAAATAATAAATATAATAATTATAATAAATTATAAAATTATAATATATTATAATTATAATATATAAATATAATATATAAATAATTATAATTATTAATTATAATTATAAAATTTATAATTATAAAATAATTATAAATAATAATAATATTAATATATATATATAATTATATAATTATATAATTTAATATTTAATATATAATTATATAATAATATATAAATAATTATTATAAATAATTATAAATAATAATAATATTAATATAAAATATAAATAATAATAATATAATAATAATATTAATATAAATAATAATAATATTAATATATAATTTAATATATAATATAAATATAAATATATAATATAAATAATATAATAATTAATATAATATAAAATTAATATAATATAAATATAAATATAATAATAAATAAATATAATAATTAATATAATATAAAATTAATATAATATAAATATAATAATAAATAATAAGTAAAAATAAGTAAAGAAATCTTCTTTTTTTACTTTGATATGTGATATGGGTTGCCCGGGACTCGAACCCGGAACTAGTCGGATGGAGTAGATAATTTTTCATTACAATAGAGGAAAAAGATCCCTCCCCAAACCGTGCTTGCAGTTTTCATTGCACACGACTTTCCCTATGTATATATGGAATATGGATATGGAAAAGAAAACATAATAACATAATTACATATCGAGAAGAAAGTCTAAGAATTTTGACTACTCAGTGAATTTCACCAGATATATACTGATGATATATACGATATATAATGATATATGAGCATTTCATGAGCATTTCAGAATCAAAATTCATGAATCTTTTTTTTTTTCTCTTGATCCTTTTTTCATGAAAAGGTCTCATGAACAATCATCAATGATCCACCAGATCATTGATATGGATAATGTCCAAATACCAAATACGGTCTCTATGTGATCCGTGTAAGGGAAAAGGGATTTTTTGGAGGAAGATTAAAGAAAGAACTTGTTCTTCTTCCATAAAGAATTCTTCTAATAATCCCAAACCTAATCTTCGCATAAAAGTGCGTACTGTACTTTTATGTTTCCGCGCCAAAGTTCTAGCACACGAAAGTCGAAGTATATACTTTATACGATACAAAACTTTTTTTTTTGAGGATCCGCTGTGATAACGACAAAGATTTCTACATATCCGGCAAAATCGATCAAGAATATCAGAATCCGATAAATCGGTCCAGATCGGTTTACTAATGGGATGACCCAATAGAGTACAAAATTGAGCTTTCGACAATGATCCAATAAGAGAAATAACTGGGGCTATGGTATCTAATTTCATAGTCATAATATTTATTAGAAATGAATTCTCTAGCATTTGATTTCTTACTACCAAATGATTTTCTAGTACACTTGAAAAATACCCCAGAAAAGAGAAGGAATAGTTGGATAATTGCTTTATATGGATCCTATACGGTTGAGACCAAAAGTGAAAATAAGATTGCCAAAAATTCACAAGAAGAAATTTCCATTTCTTCATCAGAATAAGAGTTCCCTTTGAGGCCAGAATTGCTTTTCCTTGATATCGAACATAATGCATGAAAGGATCCTTGAGAAAGCATAGGATCCTATGAAAAGAATTACAACACACTACTATAAGATGTTCTATTTTTACATAGAAATGTGTTCGTTCAAGAAACACTCCAGAAGATGTTGATCGTAAATAAGAAGACTGTTTACGAAGAAAATGGAATAGATATTCGCATTCATATACATAAGAATTATATAGAAACCAAAGGAATCTTTTCTTTATTCTTGAAAAGGCGTAAATGAGTTTTTTTGAAGTAATGAGACTATTAAAATAATGATATTCGTGGAAAAGCAATCGCAATAAATGCAAAGAAGGAACATCCTTGATCCAGCATTGAAGGATTTGAACCAAGATTTCCAGATGGATGGGATGGGGTATTAGTAGATCTGACACATAATTCAAATGTATAAATTTGTCCTCTAAAAAGGGAAATATTGAATGAATAGATCGTAAATTCTGAGATTTTGGTATTTTTTTTTCTTCAAGAGAAGATACTAATTGCGACGAGAATGGAATTTCCAGAATGACTCCAAAATTTTCTGATACCATTTTAGAATAAAAAAAAAATTCTTGTGCCCCCAAAATCCTTTTTGGTTAGAATAATTAACCGAAGAAATCAAAGAATTCTGTTGATACATTCGAGTAATTAAACGTTTCACAAGTACTAAACTAGATTTATTGTCATAACCAATAATTTCCACAGGTTCGTAAAAAAAAAAACTATTGAAGTTATGATCATGAGCAAGTGAGTAAATATACTCCTGAAGGAGTAGCGGATATAGGAAGTTTTGTTGCCGAAATCCATCTTTTTTTAATTTAAATATCCTTAAAATTCTGCCATTTACATACATTTATACTGATGAAACCAAAAAAGGTAGGCACTTCTTGTGTTATTGTTATGAAATGATACATAGTGCAATATGGTCAGAACGGTGTATGTGTATATTATACGTAGTATATTCTTTTTTATTTATCTTTATACTTTTATTTATCGTTATATCGTTATACTGTTATACTATTGTTATACTATATATACTATTGTTATACTATATATATAGTATATACTATATTAAGTATATACTATACTATATTATATATTATATAGTATATTAATATAGTATATTAATATTAAGGTATATTAAGTATATACTATATTATATAGTATATTAGTATATTAAGGTATATTAAGTATATTTATATTAAGTATATATTATATATTAAGTATTAAGTATAAAATATATTAAGTATAAAACTATAACTATAAATAATACTGTATTAAGTATTAAGTATAAAATATATAATATATTAAGTATAAAACTATAACTATAAATAATACTGTTATGAATAATACTGTTAATAACTATAAATAATACTGTTAAATAATACTGTTAACAGTATTTTGCATTTTTACAGTATTTTATATTTTATACAGTACAGTATTATTTTATACAGTACAGTATTTTACAGTATTTTTTTTATTAATATTTAATATTTTTATTAATATTATTAATATTTAATATTTAATATTATAATTTAATATTATAATATTATATAATATTATATATTATAATTATTATAATTTATTATAATTATTATAATTAATATTATAATAATTATAATTATAATAAATTATAAAATTATAATAAAAATATTAATTTTTTTAATTTTTTATTTAAAAATTTTTTAATTTAATTATTTTATTTTATTTATTTTTATTTATATTTTATATTTTATTTATAATTATTATAAATTATTTATATTGATTATATTGATATTGATTATTGATTTATAATTGATTTAATAAATATTGATTTATCAAATTGATTTATAAATTATTTATATTGATTATTGATTGTTTTATATTTATATTGTTATTGTGTATTGTGTTGTATATTGTGTATTGGTGTATTGTGATGTAAATAACGTAATGGTAAAAAGATTATATAAAAGTAAGAACAAATAAAGAATATATACCCCGGAGACATAGAGCCCAATCAGCAGATCTTTTTTATTTCCCTTTCTATACAATCGGGTTTCCTTGTTAATATAACTAGGAATAACAATAAAATATAAAATAAATATATAAAATAATCAAGAAGAAAAAAAGGAAAAGGGGTAAAATCTTTTATTTTCGCAAACCGATTGCTCTTTTGACTTTGGAATAAATTATTTTTTATCAGTATACTATTTCTTCTACACATCCGTCTACAATTCAAAATAAAATGAAAATAAAGAATAATTAGGATTCAGGAAAAAAAGAATCAATGGTCCACTCACAATTAACAAGAGAACCTTTTCCCACATCAGGCACTAATCTATTTTTAACGTATAATTAGTAATTAGATCGGGTCTTCATTCAAATTAAGAAAATAAGCTCGTTACTTTTTCGTCTTACTCTAATTGGAGCCATAAGGCTCTATCCATTTATTCACTAGACCCGCCTATAAAATCTACTTATACTTTTTATACTTTTACTTTATACTTTTTATACTTTACGGAACTTAAAATTTAAATTTTTTTTTTATAAAATTAACAAAATAAAAAAATTCTTATGTTCTATTATTCTATTATGAGTATTCGATTTTTTTTATGATTTTTATGATTATGATTATATTTTATATTATTATAATTATTATATTTATATTATTATAAATTATTATAATATTATTATTATAAATTTTATTTTCAATTTTTATTTTTATATAATTTTTATTTTTATATTATTATATATTTTTATATTATTATAATTTTTATTTTTTATATTATTATAATATTATTATTATAATATTATTATATATTTATTATATATTAAATATTAAATATATTAAATATTAAATATATTAATATATATTAATTATTAAATATATTAATTATTTAATATTATTTATTTAAAATATATATTAATATTATTATTATTTATTAATTATTAATTTTATTAATTTCTTATTTTTTATTATTTTATTTTATATTTTATTTTATTTTATATTATTATTTATAATTATTATTATTTATATATTTATAATTTATATATTTATATATTATATTATATTTATATATTATATATTTATATATTATATAAATTTATATTTATAATTTTATAATTAATTAATTAATTTATAATTAATTATTATTAATTTATAATTTATAATTAATTAGTATTATTATTTATATATTTATATTTATTTTATATTATTATTTATAATTATTATTATTTATATATTTATATATTATATATTTATATATTATATATTATATATTATATAAATTTATATAAATTTATATTTATATTTATAATTTTTTATATTTATAATTTTATAATTAATTAATTAATTTATAATTAATTATTATTAATTTATAATTTATAATTAATTAGTATTATTATTTATATAATTATATAATTATTATTTATATTTATATTTATATATTAATATTATATTATATTTATATTATATTTAATTATATTTATATTTTATATTTATTTATTTATTTTATATTTATTTTATATTTATTATATTTATATATATTTATATTTCATTATATTTATATTTCTATATTATAATATTATATTTATTATATTTATTATAATATTATATTATAATATTATATATTATATTTAATAATATTATATTTATATTTCTATATTATATTTCATTATATATATTATATTATTATTATATTTATATATTTATATTTATATATTTATTATATTTTATATATTATATATTTTATATTTTTTTATATTTTATATTATATTTTTTATATTAATTATTATATTAATTATATTAATTTCATTATATCATATTATATCATTATACACTATACATTATACACTTTATATATTATTATATATATTTATATATTATATTATTTATATCATTATATTATTTATATCATAATATATCATTATACACTATATATATTATTATATATATTTATATATTTATATATATTATATATTATATTATATATTATAATTATATTATTATATTATATTTATATTATTATATTTATATTATTATTATATATTTATATATATATTTTAATATATAATATATTTATAATATATTAATATATTTATAATATATTTTATATTTAATATATTTTATATTTATATTTTATATATTTTTTAATATATTTTATATTTATTATATATATATATATATTTTAATATATTAAATATATTAATATATTTTATATTTATAATTATTTATAATTTAAAAATTTATAATTTAAAAATTATAATTATAATTTATAAATTTATTAAATTTATATTTATTAAATTTAAAATTTATAAATTTATATATAAATTTATATATAATTTAATTTATATATAATTTATAATATATATAATATATAATATAATTTATAATTTATAATTATAATTTATAATTTATATATTTATATATAATTTATATAATTAATTTATATTTTATATTTTATATTTTTATATATAATTTATATATATATATAATTTATAATATTTATAATATATTTATATATATATAATATATATTTATAATATATATATTTATTATATTTATAATATTATATTTATAATATATATTTTTTTATATTTATAATATTTATAATTTATATTTTATATTTATAATTTTATAATAATTTTATAATATATAATTTTATAATATATAATATATTTATATATTTATATATTTTAATATATATATTTATATATATTTATATTTTATATTATATATATATTTTATATATATATATATTTATATATATATTTATATATTTATATATTTATATTTTATATTTATATTTTTTTTATATATTTTAATTATATATATATATTTTATATATTTTTATATATTTTTATATTTTTTTATATTTTATATTTTTTAATTTATATATTTTAATATTTTTATATATTTTAATATTTTAATTTATATATTTTAATATTTTAATTATCAATTTTATAAATTTATAAATTATATTTTAATATATTTATAATATATTTATATTAATTTATATTAATATATTTATATTATATTAATATATTTATATTTTATTAATTTTATTATATTTTATATTTATAATTATTATATTTTATTAATTTTATTATATTTTATATTTATAATTATAATTATATTTTATTTTATTTTTTATTTATAATTTATATTTTAATATAAATATTTTATATTTTAATATAAATATTTTATATTTTATTTTATATTTATAATTTTATATTTATATTATATTTATATATATTAATATATTTATATTTTATATTTATTTTATATTTATAATTTATATTTTATAATTTATATAAATTTATATATATTAATATATTTATATTTTATATTTATTATTTAATATATTTTAATATATATTTTATATTATTTAATATATATTTATTATTTAATATATTTTAATATATATTTTATATTTAATATTTTAATATATATATTTAATATATATAATTATATATAATATATAATTATATATAATTATATATAATTATAATTTTATAATTTATAATTATTTAATATATATTTAATATATATAATTTAATATATATATTTAAATTATATAATATTTATAATTTATATAATATAATAATATTTATATAATATAATATTTAATATTTATAATATTTTATTTTATAATATATAATTTTATAATTTTTATAATATATAATATATATTTATAATATATAATATATTTTATAATATATTTTATATATATTTTATAATTTTTATAATATATTATATTTTATAATATATATTAATATATTAATATATATATATTAATATTAATATATAAAATATATATAATATATATATAATATATACATATAATACATTATAATATATATAATATATATAATATATAATATATTATAATATATATATAATATATATAATAATAATAATATATATAATAATATATATAATTATAATAATAATAAATAATATTATAATAATAAATAATATTAAATAATATTTAATATTTAAATATAATTATAATATAAATTATAATATAATATTATATTTATAATTATATTTATAATATTTATAATATTAATATTTATAATATTAATATTTAAAATTTTAAAATTTAAATATAATATTTAAAAATATTTAAATATTTAATATTTAAAATTAATATTTAAAAATATATAATATTTAAATAATATTTAAATAAATTAATATTTAAAAATTTAAAAAAATTTAAATAAATATTTAAAATTTAAATATTTAAAATATATATTTAAAATATATAAAATATATAAAATATAAAATATATAAAATATATATTTAAAATATATAAAATATATAAAATATAAAATATAAAAAATATAATTATAATTATATAATTATAATAATAATATTATAAATAATATTATAATATTATTAATATTTAATATTATTAATATTTAATATTAATATTTAATATTTTTAAGATTTTTAAATTTAATATTAATATTTTTAAATTAATATTTTAAAAATATTTATTTAAAATATTTAAATAATATTTTCTTTTTTTATTTCATATTTTTCATATTTCACGACATGCTTTTTTTTCCATTCATTACCTTTCAGGATCAGTCGCGGTCTTATAAACTCTACCAAGAGTCTGGACGAATTCCTTCCTTCATCCAAATGTGTAAAAGATCATAGTCGCACTTAAAAGCCGAGTACTCTACCATTGAGTTAGCAACCCGTATCTATATGATGTGTAGATATGATCAAAATAAAAAAATCCAAAAATCAAATCAATGGAATTGAACTGCACAACTGCATCAAAACATAGAACTACCAACAAAACAAATGTAAACAACAAAAAAACAAGAGATTCAAAATCAAATTGGAAAATTGACAAACCACCCAATTAAAAAAAATTTTTGGATTTTTGATTTTTTTAGTTAAAATCCATTTTGTATAAAAAAAAGAAGAGTAAATCCAGCAAACCCATAAATTTTACTAAAATGAAGGAAAATGCTAATAGGGAGTGGAGATAAAAAGATCTATATCTCTACGAGATAATTATATTTGTTCGATATGCCATTGTCAATATGAATGGACTTAAAAAAAAAAAATAAAAAAAATTAAATAAAAATTTGTGTTGGATTAGCACAACATAAATGAGAAATAAGAGATTTGAGCGGAAAAAATAAGGAAAAGGTATAGATATAAAAAAAGATATCGGGGTTCCTTAATAAAATTAATAAAAATAATAAAAATAAAATAAAAAAAATAAATAATAAATAAAATCAAAGGTACAATACAAGAAGAAAGATTACCCCCCAACAAGGGGGGTTCTACAACAAGAAGCAAGAAAAAAAAAGTAAGAATAAAATAAGTATGAATAGAACAAGAAAAGAACAAACTTTGAATAAAGAATTACGCTAAGGATAGGTACTAGCTTTTTCTATTCATGACTTTTATTCTGATCAAAATAAACTCGAAATTTTTTCTTTAAAGAGTTCTGCCTTCCTTAAAATATTATGAACAGTTCCTGTGGGTTGAGCACCCTTTTCAAGGAAATATAGAATAGCAGGAACATTTGAATAAGTTTTATTATTTATCGGATCATAAAAACCCACTTTTCGAAGATCTCTTCCTTCTCTTCGGGATCGAACATCAATTGCAACGATTCGATAGATGGCTCATTGGGATAGATGTAGATAAAGGATGCCCCCCCTAGAAACGTATAGGAGGTTTTCTCCTCATACGGCTCAAGAAAAGATGATTCGAATTTCTAGAATATTTCTATTTATATTTAATTATATTTTATATTATATAATTATATATTATATTATTTTATTATTATATTATTTTATTATTATATTTATATTATTATATTTATTATTTATTTTATTTTTTTTATTTTTTATTTATTTATTTAATTATTTATTTAATTATTTTATTTATTTATTTAATTTTTTTATTTTTTAATTTATATTTTTTTAATTTATATTTAATATATTTAAAATTATATTTAAATATTATATTTAATTATATTTAATATTAAATTATTAAATAATATTAAATAATATTTAATAATTTAATTATATTTATATATTTTTATATATTTTTTATATTTAATATATTTAATAAATATTTTAATATTTTTATATTTTATATTTAATAATTATTTAATAATTTAATATTTAACTAGAAATAGAAAAACACATAAAGAATTAGACTCTAATTTGAGTCTTTTTTTTTTTTCTTTTCTTTATCTTTACACTTTACATAAAAAAGATATCTCATTCGTACTCCTAACTCAAGTTGGGTAGTTTTGAAAGAGTTCGAAAGGAAATCCTTATAATTTCTTGAGCTGTCTCTAACCTCTTTTTTTGTCTCCTTTAGGATCTATTTTTTTTACTCATTCTGATCCAATTGTTGAGACAAGTGAAAATAGTGTTTCCTTGTTCCGGAATTCGTTGTCTTTGCTTTACGATTTGTGAAATCCTTGGGTTTAGACATTACTTTGGTGATCTTTACTCCTTTTCACAAAAGGCAGCAACATACCTTTTGTTCTTTCTATGGAAAAAGGACAAAATCATACGAAAGATTGATTCCTTTGTGATACACTTTTGATCGAAACAGTTTGAAAATTTCGACAAATTTGACTTTTTTTATTTCAAACTTGTTCAAAATTTAACCTCTTCTTTAACCTCTTCATTTATATTTATATTTATATTTTATATTATATTTATATTATATATTTTTATATATTATTTTATATATTTTATATTTATATTTTATATTATATTTATATTATATATTTTTATATATTATTTTATATATTATATATTTTTATATATTATATATTATATATTCTTTTTTATATTATATATATATATTCTATTATTTATATATTATTATATATTATATATATTATAAATATATATTATAAATTATAAATTATAATTATTTAATAATTATTTATATATTTTTATATATTATATTTATATATTATATTTATATATTATATAATATATTATATATTATTATTTATATTATTTATATATTATATTTATAATTATATTTATATATTATATAATATATTATTAATATATTATATATTAATATATTATATATTCTTTTTTATATATTCTATTTTATATATATTCTATTATTTATATATTATATATTATATAATTATAATATATTATATATTCTTTTTTATATATTTATATATTCTATTGATGATCTATTTACTAATGATCTATTTACAAAGTTGGTCTAACTTATTGATTGTCACTAACCCTAGATTATTCCCCCGATAAATGAATCAATCATTTTTGCTCGAGCTCCACCATATGCTATACCATTAGTCTTTTTATTTACCAACCCAAGACAAATGAAATTAGGTTCCTAGCAGAACAAACTATGTCGAGACAAGAGCATCTTCATTCCTATAGAAAATGGTGGATTCAGAATCCACAGCCAATCATGTCCTTCAAGTCGCACGTTGCTTTCTACCACATCGTTTCAAACGAAGTTTTACCATAACATCCCTCTACATTTGATTTGATTTTAATTTTGAACCGTATGCAATTGATTCAATTTCAATATGGAATCATGAATAGTCATTGGCTGAACCGATATATAATAATTCACACTTATCTATCCATAGATAGATAAGTCTTTATCCGGAATCCGGAAAGGATTTCACTTAAATTAACCTCACATTTTATCATATATTTTATCATATGAAGAAAATCACATGAAAAAACAAATAAGTTTGCTTAAAACCGATTTACATCATCTTTACATCATCAACGGATCTTTCGGGATTGTCCATCATAAAGGATCCCTCTTTTTCAAATTTTCAAAAAAAAAAAGCCTTTTACTTTAACTTTACTTTCATTCAAATGAAAAAAAAATCCCCATGAATGGCTAAAGATTTGAACTAATTAAAATTTTAAAAACTATATTATATACTATATCTATATTAAAAACTATAAACTATAACTATAGTAACTATATAAACTATATACTAAACTAACTATATAACTATATATATACTAAACTAACTATATTAAACTAAAATATTGTATTTAATTTAATTTCAATAACAAAAACAAAAAATATTGAATAATAATAAGAATAATAATAATATAATATAAAATAATATAAAATATAATAGTCAATATTTTTTTAATTCTTTTTTTTTTAATTCTTTTTTTTTTTTAATTCTTTTTTGTAATTTTGTAATATTTAATATTCTAACTATCTAACTAGATGATGATATTATTTAATTATGATTTAATTTATGATTTAATTATGTTATGATTTTAATTTTAAACAGGGGGATGGGTTGAGAATACAGTTTCTTTGTTTTCATTATTATTATTATGGAGTAGAAAGAGTCTCGTGTAAGGTAAGATGAAAGAGAAAAAAAGGAGTCTGATCTTTTCGTATCTATATCATATAAAACAAACAATCGTTAACGAAAGTCATCATGAATATTTAAGAATCAAATACTTTTCTCACTTCAACTGGGACACAAAGTTTCCATAAAAAACTAACTCACTTCAATATTTCAATATCAATATGAAGTGAGTAATACGAACATACCCTGAGTGTAAATCAAATGATACACCTTATTTTTTTTTGAATGAAAAGAAACATATGATTCTTTTCATTCAAAAAAAATTTCATTCAAAAAGGAATTAAAGAATTTAAATATTAAATATTAAAATTTAATAATTGAAATTTAATTTCAATAGAGAATCCTTCGTTTCTGATGGAAACGATCTGGGACGGAAGGATTCGAACCTCCGAGTAACGGGACCAAAACCCGTTGCCTTACCACTTGGCCACGCCCCATTTTTTTTTTATTTTGTATAAGAAAAACTAAGCTAAATATTGGTTATTTGTCAATAACCAACCAAAATACATATAGGACATGTTGTCCCTATGATTCAACACATGTAGATATAGAATCAAAAAGATTCATTGATCATTACATAGAATTCAATTAAGATATTGTATGAAAGTCGAATTCCTTGTATTCTAATTAAATAATTTAAATTCTAATTAAATTTTTCTAATTAAATTAGATTTTTGATTGGAAAATGTAAGGAAGGATTTTTGATTGGGGAGAAGTCAAAGAAAAAGAAGAATTTTTTTATTTTATCTGCCTTTTTTTTCTCTCATAAAAACAACTCAATCAAATCTGATAATTTATTATCATTTCAATTTCATTTTAAAGAACAAGAAAAAAATGTTTGTTATGTTTAATATCTTTAGTTTAATCTGTATCTGTCTTAATTATAACCTTTATTCGAGTAGTTTTTTCTTCTCCAAATTGCCCGAGGCTTATGCCTTTTTCAATCCAATCGTAGACGTTATGCCAGTTATCCCTGTACTCTTTTTTCTGTTAGCCTTTGTTTGGCAAGCTGCTGTAAGTTTTCGATAAAAAAGAAATCTCTATTCAATTCATATCATATTCGTGATTTCGATTTCTTAGATAAAAAAAGATGATATTTTGATTCAAAAAATCAATAAGATCGGATAAGTCTGACATTAGGAACCCTCGATTAAAAAAGATAAATTATAAAAAGATAAATTCTGGTATTTTTTTTTTTAATTTTTTTATATTGAATTTATATTTTATATTTAAATTGAATTGAATTTTAATAAGGGGGGCGATGATTTTTGATCAGCTTATTTCTTACTTTGTTCTGACCTTCCCTTTCTAAGATCACATACAATACCTAATTTTATATATGACAAGAAATTTTTTGTAACGAAAAAATACGAATCTTATTACAAAGATTAGAAAGAAATTCGTGAAAATGAATTTTAAAAACTTACTTTTTTCATCTTTAGAGTGCCATATCAAAATAATGTATAGTGTGTGTCGTAAAATAGGTGATCTATTTCCTTTTTAAAATAAATGATCTTGGAGATTGTGTAATGCTTACTCTTAAACTTTTCGTTTACACAGTAGTAATATTCTTTGTTTCTCTCTTCATCTTCGGATTCTTATCTAATGATCCGGGGCGTAATCCTGGGCGTGAGGAATAAAAAAAGAGATGAGATTCGTTTTTAGTTTTTCCTTTATTTTTTATTTTTCATAGGTAAATCTATTCTATCAATAAATGGAATAGATACTAGATAAAGAATAAAGATAAAAATTTCATAAAAAAAAATAAAAGAAAATAATCGAAATTTATTCCAATTCTAAAATTTCAAGTGATCAGGTGGGTCGGAGAGAGGGGGATTCGAACCCCCGGTACGAAAAATTCATACAACGGATTAGCAATCCGACGCTTTAGTCCACTCAGCCACCTCTCCCCATTAAAAATTTAAAATTTTAAATGTGATGTGACACGTGAAGTCAAGATTTATCAAAATAAGATTTTCCTTCTTTTTTATTAATTATTAATTTTTGATTTTTTTATTTTATTGATATTGATTTAATTTCTTTTATTTTAGATTACTTAATCTTGGAATCTTATATCTTATAATATATCTTATATATCTTATAATATATCTTATAATAAATATAATTATAATATATAATATATAATTATAATTTATAATTAATAAATATAATTATTAATAAATATAATTATAATATATAATAAATTATAATATATAATAAATAATAAATTAATAAATAAAATAATAAAATAAATAAAAAAATCAAAAATTAATAATTAATAAAAAAGAAGGATGTGGAAAACAAGACATGGATTTTATACAATGACACTGTACAACAATTTTTAAAATTCTTTAAAAGGGATGTAGCGCAGCTTGGTAGCGCATTTGTTTTGGGTACAAAATGTCACGGGTTCAAATCCTGTCATCCCTACCTATTCTTTCTCCTATGGACAGTTACGAGAGATTCATTGAGTAAGATCAGGGAAAATTGTACATAATTTTTGCATACTATATGTACACAAGACCCCCTTGGGGGTAAAAAAAGATTTTCTTTACAATCGAATCTAATCTTATGGGATATAAGAAAGCGCTCTTAGTTCAGTTCGGTAGAACGCGGGTCTCCAAAACCCGATGTCGTAGGTTCAAATCCTACAGAGCGTGATTCCGTTTATGTTATGTCGAATTACAATGAAATAACTTCACAAAAACAAAACAAAGTATAATTGCAACTTTAATTTGACCTCCTACAAGGAGGAGGTCAATCAAAAAAAAATGTTACTCCATCAAAGGTCCAACTGATCACCGCGCCTGTATTGTAAATATGCAGTTACAAATAATCCTGTTAAAGTAATAGGAATTAGACCTAAAACGATTCCAAATAGAAAAACTTCAATCATTTCAATTTGTTTTAGGGAATAAAAAGAGAGGTAAGATCTATCCCTAAATATTAATCTGAATTATCCTTGAATCTCAATGACCAAGAATTGACAATTGACTCGGTAAGGAACCATAGAATACCGGAAATGAAATATAAAATATAAATATTCTTTGA